TGCCCTAAGTCTACCATATCTTTTCTTTCATTTCCTATCCAAAAACGACAAACACTATTATTTTGATTCTTATTATTTGGATTCTGGATACAAGTTGGATTCCGGAGACAAGAATCCAAATTCAATAGCTAAATTTCATATTTACAAAGTCTTCTTGAACAATCTTATTTTTCAGTTAATAAACCCACTTCTGTTCCCAAGTTCAATCTTACTAAGAGTTAATAATATTTATCTCTTTCGCTCCAACAATAAAATTTTATTCTTAACAGGTAGTTTTCTTGGCTGGCTTTTGGGTCATATCTGTTTGATGAAAGGTATTGGATTTATATTATTACTTTGGGAAAAGAAAAAAAATTCGATCAAATCAAAATTAACTATGCGATTCGATAAGTACATTCTGTTACAATTCCGAAATTATGCGGGTCAAATTTTTGTTACGTTTTCCTTTGTTATGGTTGTCTACTATTTAGGCAGAAGACCGTTTCCGTATATTTATACTGATGAAATCGTAGAATTAGAATTACAAGACAAGCAAATGCCTGAAATCGATGTTCAAATCGATTCGGAAACGGAAGAAACTAAACAAGAACAAAACGACTCCAGCGAAGATGTTAATCTTGTTTCTTATCTTTTTCCGAAAAAAGATAAGACTTTGGACAACATTGAGGAAGATAATGAGGAAGATAATGAGCAAGATTCCAACATCTTGGCGTTGTTGGAAAAACCTCTTGTAACTACTCTTTTCGATTATAGAAGATGGCACAGACCGTTTCGATATATAAAAAACGATCACTTGGAAAGAGGCGTACGAGATGAAAATTCACAGTTTTTTTTTCAGATATGTAAAAGTGATGGAAAAGAACGAATATCTTTCACTTATCCACCTGATTTATCTAGTTTTCTGAAAATCATGGAAAAAAAAATGGATATCTTCACAGGAGATAAAATCTGCTATAATACTAATGAATTGTCTAATTCTTGGAGCTCCACTAATAAAGAAAAAAGAAAGAAACTAATCAATGAATTGTTGGAGAGGGCAAAACTTTTTGATAGGAATAGGAAATTTATTCCTGAGGATTTATTGGAAAACCGAATTAGATTGTCTAATGATAACAGGAAAAGAAAATATTTACCTAAAAGATATGATCCTTTCTTGAATGGACCTTTTCGTGGACAAAGCTTTTCACCATCAATTCAAAAGCCAAATTCCACAAGAAATTCCATTTTGATAAATAAGATTCATGGTCTCCTTCTTTCTAGTAATAGTAATTCTCCAGAATTTGAAGAATTTGAACAGAAAAGAGATCCATTTTTTTTCCGAAAATTATTATTAACTGAAATTGGTTTTTATTTTAACTTAATCAGTAAATTTTCGGAAAAATCCGTATCAAGTTTTCATTTTGACGGACTTTATTTATTTCCAGAACATGACCAAGTAAAAATTGATTCCGAAGAAAAAAAAAGAAAACAAAAATTCTTATTGGAGGCAATTCGAACGGATCGGAACAACCAAACCATTTTTAATAGAAAAAACGGCAGTGGAATAAAGGAAATTAATAAAGAAGTTCCTCGATGGTCATACATCTTAATCGACGAATTGGAGCAAGTGACGGAAAGACTAATAAAGGATGCTCAGATTCGTTCCGCAAAAGCCGAACGTATAGTAGTGTTTGACGGAAGTCCCAATTCCCTGAATTTCAATCTTGGTCCTAGAAATGACAATGAGGCTATTCCTCAAGAGGAACTAAATCACGAGTTTTATCTCCTAAATTTTTCACGGGAACCGGATAGTGACCGAGATATTATTAAGGGAGCTATGCGGCCTCTAAGACGTAAAACAGCGATTACGAAACTTTCTCAGGCAACTGCAAATGTCCATTCTCCTCTTTTTTTAGAGATGAGAGACCCATTCTTTTTTATTTTTGGTGATCTTTTCGATGATCTATCCCAATATTGGAAAGAGATGTCGAGGAAACCAGGGACTGACAATTCAGAATTTCTGGAGTTTCAGAAAGAGATCGAACACAAATACGAAGAGGACGCCAAAGACGAGGCTGAAATAAGACTTCGAAAAATAGAAGAAGACTGGGAAAGCATTCTATACGGGCTACAAATTCGAAGTTTTGTATTACTGACACAATCTTTTATTAGAAAATATCTTCTATTACCGTACTTGATAATAAGTAAAAATATCATTCGTATCCTCTTATTGCAAGATGCCGAGTGGATAGAAGATTTTAGGGATTGGAGGAGGGAAATTCATATTAAATGCACCTATCAGGGCATTCCAGTATCCCACAAAGAATTGCCAAAAAACTGGTTCCACGAGGGTCTTCAGATAAGGATCTTACACCCTTTTGTTCTGAAAGCTTGGCACAAATCTAAGGTACAATCGACTGAAAAAAAAAAAGAAAAATATCCGGAAAACAAAAATTTCTGCTTTTTAACAGGTTATGGAACATTAGTAGAATCATATCTGGATGAGGGTTTCCCAAGAGACCCACTTTCCATTTTTCGTCCCGTTTTAAAACAAATCAGCAAACAATTGAAAAAAGATTTGAAAAAGCGTTTTTTTTTAGGTCTAAAAATTTTAAATGAAAGAAAGGAAGAGTATCGAACAGACTTTCGAACTATGTTAAAAAAAATAGAAAACTGGAACATCAAAAGAATTCTTAAAATTATTTTTTTTAGGTTCAAAACAATAGATGAACTGAGTGAAAGCAAAAAAACTTCAACAATGAGTCAGAATAATTCAAAGATTGAGGTGATTGAGGTGATTGAGGAATCACCCGTTAGAATGGAATCTATTAATTGTCTAAATTCTTCATTCAGAGAAAAAAGGATAAAAGATCTGAATGTTCAAACAGAGACGATCATAAAACAAATAGAAACAATGACAGAAGAACAAAAAGAGGGGATTATCACTTCAGAGATCAATTTGAATTCGAACAAATATTCTTTGCAAATCTTACAAAGAAGATTTGTTCGATTAATACGTAAATCGTATTCTTTTTTCAAAAATTTCATAGAAGGGGTATACGTGGATATCTTGTTATGTATCAGTAGTATTACTAGGATCCATCGACAAGGTTTTGTTGATTTTCTTGAATCAACAGACAAAATACTAAATGTAAAAAAATCCATTAAAAAAAAAATGGAAGAAAGAATTGAAAATCAAAGTCTAATTCCATTTATGTCGATTATAGAAAAATCTGGGAATATTACGAATATGAATTCACAGAATTCTTGGGATGTATCTTCTTTGTCACAAGCATATGTCTTTTTTAAATTATCACAAATCCAAGTTAGTAATGGATATAAATTTAAATTAAGATCTATCTTTGAATCTCCTGGAAGATCTTTTTTTCTTAAGAAGGAAATAAAGGATTATTTTTGTAGAATCCAAGGAACATCTAATTCCAAATTAAGACATAAGAAACGTCCCGATTCGTTAATGAAGCAATGGACAAATTGGTTAAAGCTTCATTATCAATATGATTTACCTGAGAACAGATGGTCGAGATTAGTCTCACAAAACTGGAGGAATAGAATCAATGAACATCGTGTGGCTCAAAATAAAGATTTAGTGGAATATGATTCATATGAACAAAATCCATTAATTCTTTCCAAAAAACAAGAACAAGAAGGAGAAGCAGACTTATTAGAAATGAAAAAAAAAATTAAAAAGCAATATAGATATGATCTTTTCGCCTATCAATATCTTAATTTTGCGGATAAGAAAAAATCCTATATTTATGGATATAGATCACTGGAAGGAAACAAAGAATTTTTGGATATAATAGGCGATATCTCTATCCAAAATTATCTAGAAGAATATGATATTCTATATATGGAATATATGGAAAAAAAAAAAAATCTGGATCGAAAGTATTTCAATTGGATGGGAAAAAGGAAAAAGACTTCTATACCGATTCCGATTCCGATTCGGATTCCGGGATTTTGGTTTTTTGGAAAATTAACCAAATTTTATGATGCATATAAGAGGAATCCTTGGATCTTACCAATAAAATTATTGGTTTTGCCGCTTGATGGACAAGGTGAATTAAAGTTAGAAACGGAAGAATACGTGAGTCCAGTAGATGTAGATCTTAAATCTCGCTCATACTATCCTAACGGATCAGATTATAAATACAGGACCGATCTAAGGGGAGAACGGGATTTCTTACTATCAAAATATTTTGGGTTTTATTTGCACTGTGATATTTCCGACGCAGAAATAGGAATGGAGAATGTAAGCTTATTTTGTCTCCTTCTTAGAATGAACAATTTTCAAAATATTGTAATAACGTCGATTAAAAAGCTAGAGCTAGATATAGAAATCCTCGTAGATTCAATTACGAAGGATTTTTGTTATACAGAATGTAGAGACACGGAGGACTTAAAGGACAGGCTAATCTTTTTTATTGAACCTATTCGCTTGTCTAGAAAAAACCAGGAACAATCTATTATAGCTCAAACCGTAAGACTACCGTTGAATCATAAGAGGCGAAAAAATTGGGGTTGGACAAAAATCTGTCGTCTTGATCAAAGGGGACCAGTAATGAAATTTCCAGATTTGTCTGACAATCCTTTGTTTGCAAACAATCCTGCGTTTAGTCTTGATAAATTTAGTCCTGAAAATACTAGACAAAGTCGTGTTGATGAAGATTACCCGCCTTTGTACAATCCTGTGGTTCGTCCTAAAACTAGGTTTGCAGACGATCCTCCTGAAGATGACAATTACCAGCCTGAAGATTACAAGCCTGCTGAAAATACTAGCCAAAGTCGTGTTGATGAAAATGACCAGCCTTCGTTTGAAAACGAGCCTTATCTTACTGCTAACGAATATAACAATACTGTGTTTCATGGTCGTCCGTCTGATGGCGGATATTCTCCTTTGTTTGGTAACAGGTATAATGACGATTTTGATTCTCTTTTTAAAACTAAATATAACAATGCTATGTTTGGAAATGATGACAATTCTTCGTTCCGTGACAATGCTGTGGTTGTTCCTGATGAAATTAGACCTGATGAAATTAGACAAACTCCTCTTCCGAAACCGATATCTGACAGTGCTTTGTTTGTTCCTGAACATATTTTGCCCTCTAAATGCCGTAGAACATTTAGAAGGTCAGATCTTTTAAATAAAGAAAAGAAAGATACTGTGCATAGAAAAACAATAACAGATCTTAATAGGGCAAAAAACAAACTAATGAATTTTAAAGCATTTCTTTGGCCAAATTATCGATTAGAAGATTTAACTTGTATGAACCGCTATTGGTTTAATACCCATAATGGAAGCCGTTTCAGTATATTAAGGCTACGTATGTTTCCTGGATGGAAAGATTAATTTAGAATCCACATTTCTCTTCTATTTATCATTATCATACTATTTTTTGTAACATATCTTATATGTGGATATATATATAAATAAATTAAAATATTTATTTATATATATATTCTATATATATATTAAATTAAAAAAAAAATAAATGCCCACGCGCATTGTGCATATTCTATTCTAGGAATATGCACAATGCCCACGTGCATTGTGCATATTCCTAGAATAGAATTCACTTTGAAGATGCCTTGGTGGTGAAATGGTAGACACGCGAGACTCAAAATCTCGTGCTAAATAGCGTGGAGGTTCGAGTCCTCTTCAAGGCATAATATTGAGATCTCTTATGGAATAGGAATAAGTTCCCCAGCAGATCACGAAGTTTTGGTTATCTTATCTATCTAATGAATGGAGTGGAGAGTCCATTTTTCTGTACTTATTGGTCGTGAATATCTGAATAGGACAAACCATCCCGTGGATCTCTTTGTTTGTTTCAGAACAAAAAAGGTAGAGTTAGGCTCGGTATATTAGGGGATCCTTTCAATTGAAAGATCCCCATACCGACTTGAGATGACGAGAAAGAAAGTATCTATTTTATTCAGTTAAACCAATCATTCGTTATTGGAAAAGATAGTAACAAACATCTCCTCCGGGAAAAGCCATCTTTTTCTCAATAATGTCTTTGTCATTTGAGCCAATAGGGTTTCATTAGATAGGAACAGATTTGATAAATATTGATAACTCTCGGATAGAGTATTAGAACGAAACAATTCATTTGATAATGAACTATTGGTTCTAAACAGTCTCTGTCGATCAATCAACAACTCGAAATTCTGTTCTGGCATATTCTTCCTAAACCAGCGTTTATTTAGATATTTCCAATAAATTTTTTTTGTTTGGCAAGTCAAAAGTCTATTTGGCATCTCCTCAACCAATTCTCGATGTGAAAACACAGATACAAAAGGATCATCTTGAAATAGCAAAAAGAGTGGATCTGGGGGGTCCCAAATGAATTGGCTTATTCGAAAAACGCCTTGTTCTTTGAAAGATCTATTTTGTGTCTGGTACTCCACGGTTCCATCCTGCAAGAACTCTGAATCATTCTCTTGAAGCTCACCCTCTTCATCATAAATGATCTGCTTGTCCCAAAATGACCTTTCCCAATAGGGAAATCCGAATTCATTGGACCTTTCGATACAATTATCAAATAGAAATTCCCAAGGGCGCCACATTCTAGGAGCCCAAACTATGTGATTGAATAAATCCTCCTCTAGCGGGTCAAGGACTCCTTCCCCTTCTTCGAACCCCGATTCATATTTTTCATAGAGAAATCTATGATCAAGGATAGAACGAGATCCATTTCGAAGCATATTTATGGGATTCCTTGGTTCGGGCCTAAGAAGAAAGGTTACTCCCTCATTATTAAACGGACTTCCTGTCTGTGAGGATCCCAGCAGAGCACCTTCTACTTCTAATAGGCCATGAACTAGATCATAATCATTATAAAGGAGTCTATAAGAAGTTATACCCTCATTTTTTTCATTAGGTCCGGTTAGAGACCAAAGTTTTTGAGCGACGGATCCGGCAGAACAACTCAAAAGATAAAGAAGTATCGTTAATTTCTTCATGCTTGTTCCCAGTTCTAAATACCATTTGTACAAATCCGAATCCCCCCCGTTACATGATTTCTTCTTCATATAGATAGATATAGGATCTATGGAAAAATTACTTAGAAGTAGATTTTGTGAAACAGCCCTTCCTATCTGATAGAAAACTATACCATGATCCTGAACCGATCTTATATGAGATCTAAAATCCCAAGTTTGTCTATGAAGAGCGGATCTAATTATATTAGTGTCTATAATGGATTTTTTTTGTATAATACTAATCGATAGCGCCTCATTGGTAAGTGCTACAAGATCTCGTACATTCGAACCCAGAGTTATGGACCCACATCCATGAGTATCAAACATTTTCTTTTCCAAGTGAAAACCCCGCGTACGAGCAAGACTGAAAAAGTGCTTTCTTTGATGTGGAATAAGAAGCCTTCGTATTTTAATACAGCTATTTAATTTATTCGGAGCTATTAGACCGGGATCCACTTTTTGGGGAATATGAGTCGAAGCAATAACAAGAATATTTTTAGTAGAAGATTTTTCAGAATCCCTAGAAAGAGAGTTCACTAATAGACCTAGGGATAACTCATTCGACTCATCCCGATCCAGATCATGAATATTCGGAATCCAAATTATGCAAGGAGACATTGCTTTTGCTAATTCAAATTGAAGTGTGAGAAAAAATAGGTCGAGTTTTTCCATATCCTCACGTATCGGATCTTCCATACTTAGAAACTCCAAATGGCTATCATAGTTACGGTCAAGATAGTCATTATCATACCTATCCAAATTATAGCAACTATCCTCGTTCCTAGGTAAAAGACTGTAAATGGTACCCTCTCTATCATCAAAAAGATCATCGTCATCCTCATCATCAAAAATATCACTGATATCAAACCCTTTAGGATAGTTATCCAGGAACTTGTTTACAGATACTGTAATGAAAGGAACATAGGAGTTTGTCGCTAGATATTTGACCAAATAGGATCGTCCAGTTCCTATAGAACCTATCACTAAAATACCCCTAGGAGGGGATTGGGCTAAGCGGAGCGAAAAGGGTTTTCCATGAGATGGGAAATCAAAATGATTAGTCCCACACGGGGTTTCTGAATAAGTGATTGTCTGATAATGAGCGAGGAATATCCGTCTTTCTGCTAAGCAGGATGTATTGAATTCATAATTTAGTAGATACTTTTTATGAATGTCAATTAAATTTCGTAAGTAAATTGTTCCCGGTTGCTCAATCATTTGATAACCAGAGTTATTCTTTGATAAACGATCACTGGTAGTCAGACTCAATAAAATTTGATCAATCCTTTTTTCTGTCGTTAAGGTAGAGAACTGAACCATGAATTCCCTTTCTTTATCAGAAACGAAATCACTGTTCAAGATCCAGGATTCTATTTTATCATCAATCCAATCACTATTCACACTTTTTCTTTTTCTTATTAAAGTGTAGATTGCTTTACTTGTATGACTTAAATGTCTAGTATTTCTCAAAAACGCGATTCGATTGATGGGATTTGGTAGAATCCTTATGAGATCCATGATATTCAAATCTTCCTTCTTCGAACGTATGGATTTGACCCCATAAGTGGGACCACCACCCCTTGGCATGTTGCCAGCAGAAGCCGAACCTCGTCTTTCTTCTAGAAAATTTCCTAATTGTTCCAGAGCAACGAGAAACATATCCCTTAACCCGAAAGAATTCTGTTCTGATATAGGATACCTATCCAGAAGTTTTTCCAACTCAATCATGTATGATGGAATCATCAAAGATTTGACTTCTTCGAACTCTCTCTGTAACTCATTAGAGAATCGAGAAACAAACAAAAGATGTCTATGAACGAGATATCCGGTAACAAGAAGAAGGATAAGGATTAAAACGAAGAACTCCATCAGATGTGTCGATATCAATGGTGACTCATTTTCCAAAATATCTTCGCACACGTGCACAAGAAAATGATGTACCCACTCACTATACATCTCCATTATAGGATTCCGTGGTGAAAGACACAATTTTTCCCGAAGAATTCGCTTGGATCCATCCCTAATATCATGAAAAATGGATACAAATTGTTGAAATTTAGGACTCCTACGTAGTATCGACAATAGGTCTAATAAAGTATCTAAAAATATTAAATTTAGATATTCGTGTCCTGTCCGAGTAAATAACAATTGTATTATATATGGTTGGAATTGCTTCAATTTTGAGAGAGTTGAAAAAACACTCTTTCTTTGATAGTTTCTATACATCGGCCCTTTTTCAAAGCATTTTGTTAAACGAGGACTCTGTTTTTTCTTCTTTTCAAATAGTAAAGATTTCTCAGAATCTTTTGTTAAACGAGGACTCTGTTTTTTCTTCTTTTCAAATAGTAATATTCTATTTAGATTATTATATTCTATTTAGATTATTATATTCTATTTCGTTTTCATTTATATATAGATTATTCTATTTCGTTTTCATTTATATATAGATTATTCGATTTTAGATTATTCTATTTAGATTATTATATTCTATTTAGATTATTCTATTTAGATTATTATATTCTATTTCGTTTTCATTTAGATTCGTTATATTTTGTTTTCATTGATTTATCCAAAAGATTTCACTTCAATTGATTTTTGATGAATTTTGGTTATTCATGAGGTACTAGGATTCCCACGAAGCATCCATGGCTGAATGGTTAAAGCGCCCAACTCATAATTGGCGAAGTCGTAGGTTCAATTCCTACTGGATGCACGCCAATAGAACCGTACCTCCCATAAAGTTGACTTTTGTTCAAGAATGAATCAATCCGAACTATTTGACCTAAATAACATAACGAATTTCTTGCTTTCCATCATATGTAATTTCTTTACTTAAAACTAAACTAATTTCTGATCTGTAGCTGTAGTGGACCTATTAGCTTAGTATGATTTGCATCGAGACGAAGTTCTGACCATCTGTCAGAGAAAAAAAGACCGATTGGCTCTGTATCAATGGAATCTCATCATCCATACATAACGAATTGATGTGGTAAGTTCAAATTTAAATATATGAACAGTAAATAAAACTAGTATTCGTATCGAGACTAGAACTCATAGGGAATAAAATAGATTTATGAATGGAATAAAATATGCAATATTGACAGACAAAAGTATTAGGTTATCGGGAAAAAATCAATATACTTTTAATGTCGAATCAGGATCCACTAGGACAGAAATAAAACATTGGGTCGAACTCTTCTTTGGTGTCAAAGTAATAGCTATGAATAGTCATCGACTCCCAATAAAGGGTAGCAGAATGCGACCTATTATGGGACATAGACTGCATTACAAACGTATGATCATTACGCTTCAACCGGGTTATTCTATTCCATCTCTTAGAAAGAAAATAACTTAAATAAAAATACACTTAATAGCATGGCGATACATTTATACAAAACTTCTATCCCGAGCACCCGCAATGTAGCCGTAGACAGTCAAGTGAAATCCAATTCACGAAATCGTTTGATTTATGGACAGCATCATTGTGGTCAAGGCCGTAATGCCAGAGGAATCATTACCGCAGGGCATAGAGGGGGAGGTCATAAGCGTCTATACCGTAAAATTGATTTTCGACGGACTGGAAAAGACATATATGGTCGAATCGTAACTATCGAATACGACCCTAATAGAAATGCACACATTTGTCTCATACACTATGGGGATGGTGAGAAAAGATATATTTTACATCCCAGAGGGGCTATAATTGGAGATACCATTGTTTATGGTACAGAAGTTCCTATAAAAATCGGAAATGGCCTACCTTTGACCGATATGCCCTTAGGCACGGCCATACATAACATAGAAATAACACTTGGAAAGGGTGGACAATTAGCTAGAGCAGCTGGTGCTGTAGCGAAACTGATTGCAAAAGAGGGGAAATCGGCAACATTAAAATTACCTTCTGGAGAGGTTCGTTTGGTATCAAAAAACTGCTCCGCAACAGTAGGACAAGTAGGGAATGTTGGAGTAAACCAAAAAAGTTTGGGCAGAGCCGGAGCTAAACGTTGGTTAGGTAAGCGTCCTGTAGTAAGAGGGGTAGTTATGAACCCTGTAGACCATCCACATGGTGGTGGTGAAGGGAGGGCCCCGATTGGTAGAAAAAAACCCTCAACTCCTTGGGGTTATCCTGCACTTGGAAGAAGAAGTAGAAAAAAGAATAAATATAGTGATAATTTGATTCTTCGTCGCCGTAGTAAATAGTGTAGAGTAGAGAAAATAGAATTTTTTTCTTCGTCTTTACAAAAGAAAAGAGTGATTTACTATGACATTATATGGACATTATATGATTGGATTTTGTTTTTTAATATAAGAGAAAAAATTCACTTTTTTAGAAATTTTTAGAAATTATAAGAGGAATAATTAACTATGACACGTTCACGAAAAAAAAATCCTTTTGTAGCGAATCATTTATTAAAAAAAATAAATAAGCTTAACGCCAAAGGAGAAAAAGAAATAATAATAACTTGGTCCAGAACATCTACCATTATACCTAGAATGATTGGGCATACCATCGCTATCCATAATGGAAAAGAGCATTTACCTATTTATATAACAGATCGTATGGTAGGCCATAAGGTGGGAGAATTTTCACCTACTCTAAACTTCCGGGGGTATGCGAAAAATGATAATAAATCTCGTCGTTAACATTAATTTTAATGTAAATTGAGTATATTAATAGTCATTAATAAATAAATATTAATTAATAAACTCAATTCCTTTTTTCGTGAAAAGAAAATATAACCCTAGGAGAAAGAAGAACCAATACATAGAAGTATAAGCCTTTGGTCAAAAAATATTTGTGTCTATTCACAAGACAAAGCGCGAATCGTAATTCATAATCTTTATATTTTTAAATTTAAATATGATAATAGAAATTATGCTTTATGGGGTTGAGCATATTATTCTATTTTTTTTTGAATTGCTTTATTCTGCAGGAGAAAATGCTAGTCACAATATATCTTTCAACGAACTAAGTCAATGAGTCATAAAGATATATAATTTATTAAAAAAAATATCTATATATAGATAGATAAAAAAGTAGACAAATAAGACGTATTATTTTATATAGAGTAGTGAGGAATTATGGGACAAAAAATGCATCCGCTTGGTTTCAGACTTGGTACAACTCAAAATCATGATTCTATTTGGTTTGCACAACCAAGAATTTATTCCGAGAATCTAAAAGAAGATAAAATAATACGAGATTGTATCCAGAATTATATACAAAAAACGTCTGGTGTCGAGGGAGTTGGACGAATAAAGATTAAAAAAACAATCGATAAGATTCAAGTCATAATCTATATGGTACTTCCAACGTTATTAACGGAGGAAGGTAAGCCTCCAAGAATCGAAGAATTACAGACTAATGTGCAAAAAAAAGTTAATTGTGTGACCCGAAAAATGAACATTACAATTACACGAATTCAAAATGCTTATAGCGACCCTAATATTCTTGCAGAATTTATAGCCGGACAATTCAAGAATAGAATTTCGTTTAGGAAAGCAATCAAAAAAGCTATTGAATTAGCTGACCAGGCAGGTACAAAAGGAGTTCAAGTACAAATTGCGGGACGTATCGACGGAAAAGAAATTGCACGTGTCGAATGGATTAGAGAAGGTAGGGTTCCTCTACAAACCATTCGAGCTAAAATTGATTATTGTTCCTATCCAGTTCGAACTATTTATGGGGTATTAGGAATCAAAGTTTGGGTATTTCTAAACAACGACTAATTGACTAATTTACTTTTTCTTATTTTTAGCGTTCCATCTTTTGATAAAAGAAAAAATGACGAATTGTTATTCCCAAAAAATAAATGACAAATTTTATAAGATTGAATAAAAAAAAAATTTGATTAATCATTTGATAGTGAAGGAGTTGCTATGCTTAGTGTGTGACTCGTTGGTTTTTTTTTAGAGTGGTTAAATTTCTACAAGAATTCGTAGAATTAATTACTAAAGAATTAATAACCTACTCATCGCTTACCATTATCTGGATATAAAGAACCGCGGAAAATCGAAAATCAAAATAAAGATCTATATCTATGTGGTGATATAATTATAGCAACTGAAATAAAAAAAATCTGATTATTAGTTGTAAAGCAATAAGAATATACAGATAAATGAAGGGGTGAAAGAAAGATAGAAAAAAGATATCAATGATATAGAATTCTACTATGTAAAGGTCTATGGGTCATTTCATAAAAGGTAGTGTAATAAAGCATCAATATTCTAAATTCATCCATATATGGATAATCTATTCCTAGAATAGACAAATCAAGAGCTGCGAATCAATAAAACTGAGAAGGTTGATTCCACAAAAAAGAATAAAATAAATAAGAAAATTTTATGAAAAAAAAAATCTTATTAATATTAAAGAGGCTCCATTATAGAATTTAGACCTAACCATAAATCGAAAAGCGATGGGAACGAAGGAACCTGTGAATACCTAAGATTATATTCAATTTCATAATCTTACTGATTCATTAGATGGGATGGCGGACGGAACTAAGAATTCATTATTTTTTGAGGAGTTGTGGACTAACCCAACATTACATCTTAAATTTATAATGAAAGAGTAAATATTCGCCCGCGAAAATGTGGATTTTTTTGAATTTATAAATTTTTGCCAATATGATAAAAAAAGACAAATATGGATTCGTTAGAACCTTATATCAAAACAACATTATCTAGTTAGATATGGATAGCAAAAATGGTCTATAAGAATCCATATTTCGTTCTATGAAATGCTCAAAAATCCCGCGATTGTATTCTATTTTAATTTTAAATTAAATTTTTTTGGTTAAAGATTTTTGAATCGATTTATTCGCGAGGAGCCGTATGAGGTGAAAATCTCATGTACGGTTCTGTAATAGAGATGGAATTGAGAAATAACCATCAACTATAACCCCAAAAGAACCAGATTCCGTAAACAACATCGAGGAAGAATGAAAGGAAAAGCCTATCGAGGTAATAAAATTTCCTTCGGAAAATATGCTCTTCAGGCACTTGAGCCCGCTTGGATCACTTCTAGACAAATAGAAGCAGGGCGACGGGCAATGTCACGAAATGTTCGCCGAGGTGGGAAAATATGGGTACGCATATTTCCAGACAAACCTGTTACAGTAAGACCTACCGAAACACGTATGGGTTCGGGAAAAGGATCTCCCGAATATTGGGTAGCTGTCGTTAAACCCGGGAAAATACTTTATGAAATGGGAGGGGTCCCAGAAAATATAGCTAGAAAGGCTATTTCAATAGCGGCATCCAAAATGCCTATACGAACTCAATTCATTCTTTCAGAATAATCATTAGAACAAAATAGGTCTTTAGTATGAAAAAATGGTAATTGTTGGTTTCTTTTTTTTTTTTTTGAACACAGAATATTTTTTTTACTTCAACTTTTTGACTGAAAGATAAAAAAAAATGATATGATTCAACCTCAAACCTATTTAAATGTAGCCGATAATAGTGGAGCCCGCGAATTGATGTGTATTCGAATCATAGGAGCTAGTAATCGACGGTATGCTTATATTGGTGACATTGTTGTTGCTGTAATCAAAAAAGCAGTACCAAATTCATCTTTAGAAAGATCTGAAGTGATCAGGGCTGTAATTGTACGTACTTGTAAAGAACTAAAACGTAGTAATGGTATAATAATAAAGTATGATGATAATGCGGCGGTTCTCATTGATAAAGAAGGAAATCCAAAAGGAACTCGAATTTTTTCCGCAATAGCCCGAGAATTGAGACAGTTAAATTTCACTAAAATAGTTTCATTAGCACCCGAGGTATTATAATACGAGATCGTGATATATTATTTAGGACTGGAAGAAATAGGAAGGAAATTAAGATTATATCTTATAAATATCAAAAGTATACATATGGATAAGTTATTTAGAAATAGTAAGTCATTATATTAATAAATCTTTTTAAAACGAAATGAAGAATAATAATCGAATAATAAAATGAAGAATAATATATAGAATAATAATAGATCAAAAAAAGGAAAAGGAATGAAATCTATATATATATGGATAGATTCAGAATTCTATTTTTTTATATACTTTATACAAATAGAATTCTGAATTTGATATAAGATATATCTATCTAGTTTATAATTTTGTTTCTATCTTTTTTTAGTTTTAGAATATTCTAAACCCATAGATTTTATGGAATCAAAAAAAAAAAACAGGAGCACGTTTATTATATGGAAAGTAAGGAGCAATAATCTATCGTGGGTAAAGATACTATCGCTGATATGCTAACCTTGATACGCAATGCTGACATGAATACAAAAAGAACGGTTCAAATACCACTTACTAATATCACCAAAAACATTGCGAAAATACTTTTACGAGAGGGTTTTGTTGAAAACGTTAGAAAACATCGAGAAAGCAACAAATACTTTTTAGTTTTAACTCTACGGTATAGAAGAAATAGGAAAGAATCTTATAAAACTTTTTTAATTTTAAAAAGGATCAGTACACCTGGTCTACGAATCTATTCTAAGTATCAACAAATTCCGAGAGTTTTAGGAGGAATGGGGATTGTAATTCTTTCTACTTCTAGGGGTATAATGACAGATCGAGAGGCTCGATTACAAAGAATCGGCGGCGAAGTTTTATGTTATATATGGTAAATTTCCCGATATACGATTTCTATGAAAAAATTATATACATTATTATATTATAAATGGAGTAGAGACAAAATCTACTATCTACTTCTGATACCTTAGTGAATGTGTGAAGAGGATTTAACTAGAATAGAAAAAATAAAAATTCATGAAGATTAAATTACTGAATAACTTCTGAGGGTATGTTCCGGGTTGCTTTAGAGAAATAGAATTTAAATAAGATTCTAGGCTATGTTTACAAAAAAATTGGACGTACTTAAATGTATACGACCGGTAAAGGAGAAAAAGGAAGTATAAGTCACTTAATTTAATTTTTTAACTTGAACATGTTTTTTAGGAGGCACAATTATAAGTTAAAAATGTAAGGAAAACCTATTTTCTTCCAATATATAGATTTTCTATAGATTTGGCATTACATTTTAGTTAAGGAGTTAAATTCAAAATATGAAAGTAGGAGCCTCTGTTCGTAAAATTTGTGATAAATGTCGATTGATCCGCAGGCGAGGTCGAATTATAGTAATTTGTTCCAACCCAAAACATAAACAAAGACAAGGATAATATTTTAACAAAATCAAAATAAGGGCTTTCTATTAAAAAGAAAGTACCAAATGTACAAATAAAAAAGGATATTAAAATTCAAATAAAAAATCTTATTAATATTCCATTTTCTTAAATAGTAAACAAAAAAATCTAAAAATTTAGATTCTATAATTAGAATTTAGTTGATAGTTATAAGTATTCGAATTATTGCTTGATTTCAAAAATTGTATTCTATATTAATCGAATTATAGAATAACTAGTTAGACAATCGTAAAGAATTCTTTTTTGATAGGAAATGGATATATCCATATATTTCAGACTTCTATTTTTTAAAAATAATAAAAATGGCAAAATCTATACCAAAAATTGGTTCACGTAAAAATGGACGTATTGGTTCGCGTAAACATCCTCGTAAAATACCAAAAGGAGTTATTTATGTTCAAGCTAGTTTCAACAATATCATTGTGACTGTTACAGATGTACGAGGTCGGGTGATTTCTTGGTCCTCTGCCGGTTCGTGTGGATTCAAGGGTAGCCGAAGGGGGACACCATTTGCCGCTCAAACCGCAGCAGCAAGTGCTATTGGAACAGTAGTAGATCAAGGCATGCAACGAGCAGAAGTCGTAATAAAAGGTCCCGGTCTAGGAAGAGATGCGGCATTAAGAGCTATTCGTAGAAGTGGTATACTCTTAAGATTTATACGGGATGTAACCCCTATGCCACATAATGGATGTAGGGCTCCTAAAAAAAGACGTGTGTAAAACTAAAGTAAAACTAAAAATAAACATTAAAGAAAGAGATTTCAAGAGAAATAAACAATTAAAGAAAGAGTTTCATAAAAATATATTACTATGATTCGAGAAAAAGTTAAAGTATCTACTCGGACACTACAATGGAAGTGTGTTGAATCAAGGGTAGACAGTAAGCGTCTTTATTATGGACGCTTTATTCTGTCTCCACTTAGGAAAGGTCAAGCAGATACAATAGGCATTGCAATGCGAAGAATTTTGCTCGGAGAAATAGAGGGAACATGTATCACACGTGCAAAATCTGAGAAAATACCACATGAATATTCTACCATAATAGGTATTCAAGAATCCATACATGAAATTTTAATGAATTTGAAAGAAATTGTATTGAAAAGTAATCTGTATGGAACTCGGGACGCATCTATTTGTTTCAAAGGTCCTGGATATGTAACTGCTCAAGACATCATTTTACCACCTTCGGTGGAAATCGTTGATAATACACAACATATAGCTAACCTAACAGAACCTATTAATTTGTGTATTGAATTACAAATTGAGAGGAAGCGTGGATATCGTATAAAAACACTAAACAACA